TAGGTCTCATTTCAATTGTGAAATATATCGTTTGTGGAAACGTTTCCTAAAAGGAAAAAGGTTTCCATTGTACTAAGCTAAGGACGGGAAGGAAGAAAGCGAGTGATCTGGTAATTCCTCATCCTCAAAGCAGTCCTTCCTGTAGTCTCAACAAATAAGTAATTATAGGAGTAAAGTGTTGATATAATTCGAAGAAGCAAACGACAATTTAATTTCAAGTTAATAAAGAAAAAAAGTAAAATAAGTATGTAATCTAAGGTACTTTTTTACATTTCTAGGATTAAACAAAAGGATTCGCAAATAAAAGCGCTAATGCCACAACCAGTCCGTAAATTGTTAAAGCTTCCATAAAAGCTAGACTAAGCAATAAAGTACCTCGTATTTTACCCTCTGCTTCTGGTTGTCTCGCAATACCCTCTACAGCTTGGCCTGCAGCAGTACCTTGACCAACTCCGGGTCCAATAGAAGCAAGTCCTACAGCCAATCCAGCAGCAATAACGGAAGCGGCAGAAATCAGTGGATTCATGGTAAGTTCCTCGCACAAAAAAAAAAAAAAAATAAATGGTTAATGATACAATCAACCAATGAATTATTACTTAATTTTATCATTAAGTTTGATCATTAAGATCTATTGGGTCGGAGTAACTAAAAACTAATGATAATATTACTGAATCGTCAGAACTACTTCGATATCTCGTTTTTTGTTTCTACCCATGATGAAGTTTTTGTAAATCCATATACATACGGCTCTAGTTATTGCATTTCTTTCTTTCCAACCATTCTTTCATTCCATCCTTCGTTCTTTACTCTTCTATATCCTTGAGTTCATCTGTTTTTTCATCCAATCCACAATCACAAATGAAACAGAAGAAAGGACTTGACTTATCTTGTAATCCATCTAATCTAAATGCAGTAAACTGCAATCAAATCAATATATGCAATCATCAATATATGCAATGGATATCAATATGATCGATATCAACGATATCAATATATCAATATAACGATATCAATATGTATATCAATACATATATATATATTTTTTTTTATTTATTTTGCTATATATATTGCTATCTATATATATTGCTATATATATATTACATATATATAGCATATAGTTAGATATATATATAGTTAGTTAGTATATAGGTAAGGCATAAGGACTTCTATTTATATATAGATAGGACTATATAACTAGTGAATATCTAATATTACATATACATATTACATATACATTTCTTTCTTCCATAACGTAAACTGGCCACATTTTATATTGAATCGGATTATAAATCATTCCTCTAAACCCACACAAAAAGTGGCTGGACTTATAGACATTACATACATCTAGTGTGACCTCCCCAACCCATCCTTTTTTTTTTTACAATTCCGTAATATCGTTCATCTTCTCTCCTACGACTCTAGGTCATATATTCATACGTATTTATATCTATTATGTTCTCCAACCAAGCAGATTATCTTGAACCATGCATGAATTGGGATAAGCTAAAAAAAAAGACTATTTCGAAAACTAGTCAATGATGACCCTCCATGGATTCACCTATATAAGCCGCGGCTAACGTTGCAAAAATAAGAGCTTGAATACCACTTGTAAATAATCCAAGAAACATGACAGGTATAGGAACTACTGAAGGGACTAAAGAAACAAGAACAACAACTACTAATTCATCAGCCAATATATTCCCGAAAAGTCGAAAACTAAGAGATAAGGGTTTTGTGAAATCTTCTAGGATGTTAATTGGTAAAAGTATTGGAGTTGGTTTGATGTATTTCTCGAAATAAGCCAACCCTTTTTTGGTAAGACCTGCATAAAAATATGCCACTGACGTGGGTAAAGCTAAAGCAACAGTAGTATTTATATCATTCGTGGGCGCAGCTAACTCCCCATGAGGTAACTGTATGATTTTCCAAGGTAAAAGGGCACCTGACCAATTAGAAACAAAAATAAATAGGAACATAGTTCCAATAAAAGGAACCCAAGGTCCATATTCTTCTCCAATCTGGGTTTTGCTCAAGTCTCGAATAAATTCAAGGACATATTCAAAGAAATTCTGACCGTCGGTCGGAATGGTTTGTGGATTCCGAACAGCTATGATGGCTGAACCTAACAAGATAGCAATTACGACCCAAGAAGTGATAAGTACTTGGGCATGGATTTGTAAACCTCCTATTTGCCAATAGAAATGTTGGCCTACTTCTACACCCGATATATCGTATAACCCCTTGAGTGTTTTAATGTAACATGGTATAACATTCATATTGTCCTCTGATAGAAATTGAACTTCAAAAAAGGAATTAGTTTGATTCAACCATTTCTTTCTCAACTCACCAACTTGAATCATTAATCATATATTTAGGATACCAAGAAATCACATAACATCATAATATATATCAATATCCCCAGTTCTTTTTTTTTATCTATTTTTTAAAATTCAAAAAAAAGTAACCGATCCAATAAATCTATGGAGTTGCCCAATAATTAACATTAACTAATTTTATTATTCTTAATCTTAATCATAATCAACGATTTCTTATATAGCTAGAACGACCTTCACAAATTGCGGATACTAATTTGTTAAGAATCAATCGAATTGAAGCTATAGCGTCATCGTTGGCTGGAATCGAAATATCTGCAAGATCTGGGTCACAATTTGTATCGATTAAACAAATCGTTGGAATCCCCAAAATGGCACATTCTCGAAGAGCCGTATATTCTTCTTGCTGATCAACGATGATCACAATATCAGGCAATCCCGTCATATATTTGATCCCACCGAGATATGTTTGCAAGGTAGATAATTTTCTCTTCAACATTGCTGCATCTCTTTTGGGGAGACGGTTGAGTTTCCCCATCTTTTCTTCTGCTCTTAAGTCCCTGAACTTATAAAGTCTCGTTTCCGTAGTGGACCAATTCGTTAACATACCACCGAGCCATTTTTGATTAATAAAATGAGACCGAGCCCTTATTGCAGCTGATGCTACTGAATCCGATGCTTTATTTTTGGTACCGACGATTAAGAAGTTTTTTCCCCTACTTGCTGCATCAAAAACTAAATCACAGGCTTCTGATAAAAAACGAGCAGTTCTAGCGAGATTTGTAATATGAATACCTTTACGCTTTGCAGAAATGTAAGGGGCCATTCTAGGATTCCATTTCTTAGTACCATGACCAAAATGAACTCCTGCTTCCATCATCTCTTCCAAATTGATGTTCCAATATCTTCTTGTCATTTTTTCCCACACTTCCTTTTTGTTTTTTCTTTTTCGTATTATTAACAAAGAGACGAGGTACCTTGAAATAAATAATTGTTCCGATGGAACCTTCTACCGGGGATTGACCATTGATACACGGCACAAACCATAATTTTTTTTAATTACTTATTTTATTTATTACCAAATCAATAATCAGACCAGTATAGTTAAAAGATAATTAAAGTGAAAATGAATCCGCTCTTAGGAATCATTAAATCGCATAAATGATTGTTCTGATGTCTCATGTAAATTTGTCTCATGGAAATTGTTTGTCGCGTAAGAACAAAATAATTCTCTATGGTGTAACAAAATATCTCTCATTTCCAACTCGAATAGATTTTTTCTTTTGATTTCCAAATAAATGTTTTTGTCTTGCCTTGAACGGTGCACAAATTTTTGGAATCCGGTACCAACAGGTATAATCCCCCCCAGAACAACGTTCTCTTTCAGGCCTTTCAACCAATCAATACGACCTCGTAGAGCAGCTTTTGCTAAAACTCGAGCGGTTTCTTGAAAACTTGCTTCGGATATGAAACTTTGAGTATTCAGAGACGCTCTTGTTATTCCCAATGAGATTGCCCGATAACAGATTGATTCGTCCAAAGCGCGCCCTGCTCGTTCCGCTCGCAACAATCCGATTAATTCTCCAGGCGAAAAAACATTAGACATTCCATCTTCTGAAACCAACACTTTTGATGTTACTTGACGTACAATAATCTCTATATGTCTATTATGGATCTGTACCCCCTGGGATCGATAAACCTTTTGGATCTTATTAACCAAAGAGATACGACTTTGGGCTATGGTTAGCTCAGCTCCAATCAAAAACCCCCAGGGGATCCCAAGAATTCTTGGTATACGCTCGTTCCAACCTTCAACTCTCCTTTCGAGGTTCATCGATATTGAATCAATCGAACGCACTTCTAAGATTTGTTCTACTTTTGGAAGACCTTGCGTTATGTCACCAGATCTCGATTTTTCATATATAAATGTAACTAATGTATCTCCTTCGTAAAGGATTTTCCCATAATGACCATGAACAGTTGCTCCAGGAGTAGCCAAATAAGACTTAGCCGATCTTATAACTAAAAAGTCGACATTAACAATTAAAATTTGACCAGATTTTTTTACGTGTGGTTCGTATTTAAATAGACATACATTTTCACAAATAAATTGTCCAAGGCTAATTTTGATCGATGTCTCTTCACAATAATCATGATGGAGAAAGCACCAATTCAAATGGAATGGGTTCAAAACGATGTTACTGCATAGATCGGGATTATAAATCCTCCTATTTTCATCTATTAAACAGTATTTAAGTACTTGAAGTACTTGGAAAATCTGTTTCAAATTGTCAAGTAGCAAATATTTCTTTAACACGATCTGATTATGAGTTATTAAATGGTAAGATGAATAAAAATTCGATATTTTAGGTACAATAGCGCCTAAGGGACCTAAATAATCCCTAATTGGAATTAGGGGATCCGATTCTTTTGTCACATTGTTATATTTCGAACTATTGAATGGACCAATTCGAGAACAATTGGATGATGACAAAATTAGCAAAGATTGGCATTCCTTATTTCGATTCAACAACATACCAATAGTTCCTTGATGTTGGCTAAGTGATTGAATCTTCGCCTTGGAATAAAAAGGATTGATATTGGTGCAATCTAATCCATTATCGGGAATCAATCCGGAACTTGCCCTATCATACCTTTTTCCGGTAT